TCATCCCCTTTTCTGACGAATCATATGGTTTTATGATTTCATTGCCCAATACGGTTATCAAATGAATTGTAATTACAATTGAAACAATAGAAAAGGAAATATGAGTTAATATATGCTCTAAAGTTGAAAATATCATAAAAATGAAAAAAGGGGAGGTAATCCCTTATATTAATTAAGAAATAGAAATGGGGAATTTGATTGATTTTTATTATAGGATCTATTGGATCTCTTTTAGAAGATGGCATGCCGCCACTCGGACTCGAACCGAGATGCTCTAGCACTGCTTCCTAAGAGCAGCGTGTCTACCGATTTCACCATAGCGGCTTGCTCGAACTCATAATAGCCTATTTCTATTCAATCGTCGAGATTGAACAAGTCAATTCAATCAAATAAGTTTTTTTAGTAAAGATTTAAATTGATAAAAAAATGAGTTCAGTTCAAAAGTCAATTTGAAGGTTCATTAGTTTCATTTATTTTAATTTAGGATGTCCGGTTTATTTATCGTTTATTTATTTTAGGGTTTTAACTTAGGTTATCCTATTTTAAAATAGAACTCTTGCAACTAGATAATTCTCTCAATAGAATAAAAAAACTGTTTTCATTTTTTACTTTTATTGTCATGATTTCTGGTTTATCTGATTTCATAAATTTGAAACAAAGAATCAAATTTATCAATGAATTTTAAATTTTGGATTACTTCAAATTGACACATTATTTGTACATAATATCTCAACAATTAAGTTCTTTTATTGATTGGGCTGAAAATTGGAGATATATGGAAAATAAATTACATATAGTAACTAAATTAAGAAGTCAGAAAGGTATCCAAATTTGAACATAGAATCAATTAGTTTCAACAATTCATTAATTTGAACTAAAAATCTTATATCTGCCCTTACCGAGAAAGATAAAAAATTTTCATTATTGTAAAGGTCGATGGGGAAAAGAAGACTCCCCACCACCAAACTTTGTGAAAATCTACTAAAAAGAAATAAAAAATTTTGTATTTTTTTCTTTAATTCTTTTTTTATTCAGAAAATAGAAGAATTCTTTTATAAGATTAAGGGTCTATTTCATATTGATTAGAATATGGACTGCCAATTGTTAATTTTATATTAACTTTGATATTAACAAATTACTTAGCCCATTTTTGACTCAAACCCATTCCTATTATTCCGATATTTTAGGACTTATTTGTTTGTCGTACAAAAAAACTTTTTGAATTTCCAGTAGAAAGAGATTTCCCTAATGACAAAGCTTTTAACGCCGCCCAATATCCTTTCCTTTTCCAAATATTTTTACGAATACGCTTTTTTGATATCGAAGTACGTTTTTTTGGAACTGCCATTTCAAAGTTACTCATTGTTATAGTTGGATGTGAAAGACATCTATTGTTCAAAACGAATTCTTATTTCTTATTCATTATCTATTTTTTGTCTAAATAAGATTCTCTTCATAAAAAAGAAATATAAATATGTCAAAGATCTGTGAAATTTGTAGCAAAAATAAATCGAAGTAAGAAGATTTTTATTTCATACGCTAGTCATAAAACCAAAAATTTTTGGTTTGGAACTCTTAGTTCTCGTTGTTTATCTCTAAAAGTTATATTTTTAGAATCTTCTAAATAAAACTTAATAAAATAAAACTAAATAAAGAACCTAAAAGACCTTTCTTTTCCTCATTCTATACTTTATTTACATGTAATAAAATACCTCAAAGGATTGTAAACTTTTGCCTAATAAATTGAGTCTTTTTTTAGTAAAACTTAAGAAAAAATACAGCTAAACTCAATAATTCAATTTGAAAAGTCGAATGAGACTAGTAATAAATCTGTTAAAGAATACGTGGTTTGATAAAAAAATATCTCAGTCATTTTTTATCCTTTCTTCATAAAAAAAGTTCATTTTAGATCTATAATCTTCTAAACTTTACTAATAAATCGTTTTGATTGAAATGCAAAAAAATCAATCCCATAATGAATTAGTTAATGAGTTGAAATAAACTAACTAAAATCAAGAGCTTTTTTTTCATTAGACCGAGGACCTTAGTGAATCCTATAATTCATATAAACATCAAGTACTTTTTTAGCCTAAATTTTTATCCTTGTTCTATGAATAGAAATTCTTATTACGATAAATTATCGTAATAAGAATTTCTATTTTCATTTTCCTATTATAAGTATTGTTTTTTTATATTTGTTTTTTTATGTAACTTGGTCATATCATTTGACCAATTGTAACTTCTTGTTTTGAATATTTGAACGATTTTGAAAAGACTCAGAATAAATACTAATATAAACTTATTAAATAAGTTAGTGCATATCTTGATTTTTTATTGACTTTTTTGAAAGAGGTAAGATCCGTTGAATCGGAAACAATTAATTAAGAATAAAAAACTTTTTTTATGGAACAGACATATCAATATGCGTGGATAATACCTTTTCTTCCACTTCCAGTTCCTATGTTAATAGGGTTGGGACTTCTTCTTTTTCCGACGGCAA